TTTTTTTTTTTAAAGAAAAAAAATTAGAAATGGTTTATATATATATATATATAATTTAAATTTAAAATTTTTATTTTAATAAATTAATATAAATATTAATATATTAATATATTAAATTTTTATTTTAATATAAATATTTATAAATATATGTATATTTATATTAATTTTTAATATTAATATTATAAATAAAAAGAAAAAAAGAAATAATTAAAATTTAATAATTAATATTAAATTTTAAATATAAAAAAAAAAAATATGCAAAATTTTATCATATAAATATAAAAATTTTTTATAGTTTAATAATTTTATTATAAATTTATTTTGCATATAAATTTTTGTATTAATTTATTTTTATTTTAATAATAAAATTAAAATTTAATTTAGTAATTAATATTAAAAATTTAAGAAATTAAGATTTAGTAATATTTAAATTAATAACAAATTTTGTGCCAGCAGTTGCGGTTAAACAAAAGTTAAATTAAAATTTATTAGTTAATTAATTAATAAAAGAAAATTATATTTAATTAAATTTTAAATTATTAGGTGAAATTTTAATTTAATTAAAATTAAATTATATATTATAATTTAATAAATTTCATTAATAAACTAGGATTAGATACCCTATTATAAGAAAATTAAATATATAATATACTAAAATAGTAATTAATTATTTATTGAAACTTAAATAATTTGGCGGTATTTTAGTTCATTTAGAGGAATCTGTTTAATAATTGATAATCCACGAATAAATTTACTTAATTTATTATTTTGTATATCGTTGTTAAAAAAATATTTTTAAATAATAATAATATTTAATATTTTAAATTTAAAATTAAATCAGATCAAGATGCAGATTATAATTAAGAATATAATGGATTACAATAAATTTATTTATACTAATGTTATCTTGAAAAAGTTAATTGAGGGTGGATTTAAATGTAATTTTATTTAATTTATTAAAATGATTAAAAATTAAAATATGTACATATTGCCCGTCGCTTTCATTAATAAATTGGAATAAGTCGTAACAAAGTAGAGGTACTGGAAAGTGTTTCTAGAAATAACAAATTAGAGCTTGAATAAAGTATTTCATTTACATTGAAATGATATTATAATTTAAATATAATTAATTTGAAATTTTACAATTAATGATTTTATAAATAATAAAAATAATTTTAATATTAAAATTGGGGGGTTTTAGTATTAATAAAAAAAAAATTATAAAATTTATAGTAAATTAGTATTGTAAAAGAATTTTTAAATAATTATGAAATATAAAATTTATATAAAGTAGATTTAATTTATTGTATCTTGTGTATCAGAGTTTATTAAATATTTAATTAAATATATTTTTTCTCGAATTTAAAAGAGATAATTAATTAATAAAGTTATTGTTTCATAAATATTTTTAATAATTAATTTGAAATGAAATGTTAATCGTTTTTAAATATATCTAGTTTTTTTAGAAAAAAATTTAATTTTATTTTTTTTTTATAAAAAATTAATTAATTAATTTTTTATAAAAAAAAAATAATATTTTAAGGGATAAGCTTTAAATTAAATTTTTATAATGTATAATTTAATTTTAATTAAAATTTTTAAAATTTATATTGTTTATAATTTTTAATTTATTATAAATTAATTTTAATTAAATTAAAATTTTTTATTAATTTAATTTTTTATAAAAAAATAATTTATAATTAGATAAAATTAATTATAATGATAAAATTAGTATTTATTATGATATTTATTATTTTTATATTGATATTTTTTTTAATATTTATATTTAAGTTAAAAGAATTCGGCAAAATTTTATATTCACTTGTTTATCAAAAACATGTCTTTTTGGAAATAATTTAAAGTCTAATCTGCCCACTGATTTAAATATTAAAGGGCTGCAGTATATTGACTGTACAAAGGTAGCATAATCAATAGTCTCTTAATTGGTGACTTGTATGAAAGATTGGATGAGATATAAACTGTTTCTAATTTATTTAAAGAAATTAATTTTTAAATTAAAAAGTTTAAATAAATTTAAAAGACGAGAAGACCCTATAGAGTTTAATAAAAATATTTTTTAAAATTTTATATTAATTTAAAAATTAAAATAAATTATTTTATTTTGTTGGGGTGATAGAAAAATAAAAATAACTTTTGATATTTAATTAACATAAATAAGTGAATTGTTGATCCAAATTTTTTGATTAAAAGAAAAAATTACCTTAGGGATAACAGCGTAATTTTTTTTTTTAGTTCAAATAAGAAAAAAAGTTTGCGACCTCGATGTTGGATTAAGATAAAATTTATATGCAAAAGTTTAAAATTTTGATCTGTTCGATCATTAAAATCTTACATGATCTGAGTTCAAACCGGTGTGAGCCAGGTTGGTTTCTATCTTTAAGAAAATAAAATATTTTAGTACGAAAGGAATAAGTATTTAAATTAAATTTATATTTTTGAATTTTATTAATTTTTATATAGATCTTAAAGGCTATTTTGGCAGAAAAGTGTGATGATTTTAGAAATCATTTATATATAATTTATTTATATAGGTAGTAATGATATTATTAGATATTATTATGATTTTTTTTGGTTTATTTATTTTAATTTTGGGTGTTTTAATTGGAGTTGCATATTTAACTTTACTTGAACGTAAAGTTTTAGGTTATATTCAGATTCGTAAAGGTCCTAATAAGTTAGGAATTTTAGGAATTTTACAGCCTTTTTCTGATGCAGTAAAATTATTTACTAAAGAACAAACTTATCCTATATTTTCAAATTATATATCTTATTATTTTTCTCCAGTAATAAGATTTATTTTATCTTTAATAATTTGAATAATAATTCCTTATTATTTTAATATAATTAGATTTAATTTAGGTTTATTATTTTTTTTAAGATGTACAAGATTAGGAGTTTATACATTAATAGTAGCTGGGTGGTCTTCAAATTCAAATTATTCTTTATTAGGGGGATTGCGAGCTGTAGCTCAAACTATTTCTTATGAAGTTAGATTAGCTTTAATTTTAATATCAAGAATTTTAATAATTATAGATTTTAATTTATTAAATTTTATAATTTATCAGAAAATAGTTTGATTTTTTTTTTTAATATTTCCTTTAAGATTATGTTGGTTATCTTCTAGATTAGCTGAGACTAATCGTACTCCTTTTGATTTTGCTGAAGGGGAAAGAGAATTAGTTTCTGGATTTAATATTGAATATAGAAGTGGAGGATTTGCTTTAATTTTTTTAGCTGAATATTCTAGAATTTTATTTATGAGATTATTATTTGTTTTATTATATTTAGGAGGTTATAAATTAAGAATTTTTTTTTATTTAAAATTAAGATTTATTTCTTTTTTATTTATTTGAGTTCGAGGGACCTTACCTCGTTATCGTTATGATAAGTTAATATATTTAGCTTGAAAAATTTATTTACCTATTTCTTTAAATTTTTTAATATTTTATTTAGGATTAAAAATTTTTTTATTATAAAATGATTTTATTTAGTATAAATTAATAGAATATTTATTCTTTCTTAAGTTTTCAAAACAAATGCTTTATCAAGCTCATTAATTTAATAGAAAATTAATTTATCTCAAAATATACTAATTAATGGGTTTAAAATATAATAAGAAAAATATAAGATTGTTAAAATTTGTCCTGTAATAATATAAGGATCTTCAACAGGTCGAGCTCCAATTCATGTTAATAAAATAATTGTTGTTACTATTATTCAAAATAAAATTTTATTAATAGGATAAAATTGAATTCCTTGTATTTTTTTATTAAATGTTATTGGTAAAATAATTAAAATTAAAATTGATAACATTAAAGCAATAACTCCTCCTAATTTATTAGGAATTGATCGTAAGATAGCGTATGCAAATAAGAAATATCATTCTGGTTGAATATGAATAGGAGTTACTAATGGATTTGCTGGGATAAAATTATCAGGATCTCCTAATAAATATGGATTAGTTAATGTCAATATAATTAATAAGAAAAATATTAAAATAAATCCAATTAAATCTTTGAAAGTAAAAAATGGATGAAATGGAATTTTATCTAAATTTCTATTCACACCTAATGGGTTATTTGATCCTGTTTGGTGAAGAAATAGTAAATGAATTATAGTTATTATTAAAATAATAAATGGTAAAATGAAATGAAAAGTATAAAATCGAGTTAAAGTTGCATTATCAATAGCAAATCCTCCTCAAATTCAATTTACTAATATATTTCCTAAATAAGGAATGGCAGATAATAGATTAGTAATTACTGTAGCTCCTCAAAAAGATATTTGTCCCCAAGGTAAAACATATCCTATAAAAGCTGTTGCTATTAAAATAAATAAAATAATTACTCCTACTATTCAAGTATATTTTAAATTAAATGATTCGTAATAAATTCCTCGTCCAATATGAATATAAATACAAATAAAAAAAAAAGATGCTCCATTAGCATGAATAGTTCGAATTAATCAACCATAATTTACATTTCGGCAAATATAATTTACACTATAAAAAGCTAGTTCAATATTGGCTGTATAATATATTGTTAAAAATAATCCTGTAATAATTTGAGTAATTAAACATATAGCTAATAATGACCCAAAATTTCATAAAGATGAAATATTTGATGGGGAAGGAAGATCAACTAATGAATTATTAATAATTTTTAAAATTGGATGAGTTTTACGTATAGGTTTAAAATTATTTATCATTAGTTTTAATTAAAAGAGGATCGTAAAGGTCCATAGGAAATATTTGTAATTTTTACTACTGCAATTAGAGTAATAAATAAGTAAATAATTATTATTATTATTATTAAGAATGTTTGATTATTATATAATTTTGATAAGTTAATTTTATTTTCATTATTAAAAAATAATATTATATTAAAAAATTTATTTATTTCTAAATTTATATTTAAATTTAATCAATTTAAATTATATATTAATATTAATCTAATTATCATTAAAATAATTATTATAAATAAAAAATAAATTTTTATAAAAAATGATAATTTAAATAATTCATTAGAAGCAATTCTAGATACATAAATAAATAAAACTAATAATCCTCCTAAGAAAGTTAAAAATAAAATATAAGAAAATCAATAAGTATTTAGTATAAATCTTGAAATTATACAAGTTAATATGGTTTGAATTAAAATTATTAATCCTATAGATAATGGATGATTTAAAAATAATATAATAAAAGAAAAAATTATAATTAATAAAGAAAAAAATATTTTTATAATTTCAAAGAATAGTTTAATAAAAATAATAATTTTGGAGATTATTGATAAAGAAAAATCTTTTTCTTTGATATTTTTAAAGAATATATCTTATTTTTGATTTACAAGACCAATATTTTAATTTTAAATTATAAAAACTAATGATAATAATTTTTAATATATTATTAGTATCTATTATTATATTTATTTTAGGTAATATAATTTTTGTATCTAAAAATAAACATTTATTAATTGTTTTATTAAGATTAGAATTTATTGTATTAAGAATTTTTTTTTTTATAATTTTATTAATTATGAATATTGAATATGATATATATATATTAATAGTTTTTTTAGTATTTTCTGTATGTGAAGGTGCTTTAGGATTATCTATTTTGGTGTCTATAATTCGTACTCATGGGAATGATTATTTTCAAAGTTTTAATTTATTATAAATGATAAAGTTTTTATTTATATTAATTTTTATAATTCCTTTATGTTTTAATTTTAATATATATTGAATGGTTCAAATAATATTATTTTTTATTATGTTTATATTTATAAATTTAATATTAAGTATTGAAAATTATTGTAATTTAAGTTATATGTATTCTTGTGATATTTTATCTTATGGTTTAATTTTATTAAGAATTTGAATTTGTATTTTAATAATTATAGCTAGAGAAAATTTATATAAAAATAATTATTATTTAAATTTTTTTATATTTAATATAATTTTTTTATTAATTATATTATATTTAACTTTTAGAGTAATAAATTTATTTATATTTTATTTATTTTTTGAGGGGAGATTAATTCCTACTTTAATATTAATTATTGGTTGAGGATATCAACCTGAACGTATTCAAGCGGGTATATATTTATTATTTTATACTTTATTTGTTTCTTTACCTTTATTATTAGGTATTTTTTATATTTTTATTGATTTAAATTATATTATTATTTATTTTATAAAATTTTTTAATTATGAGTTTTATTTATTATATTTTTGTATAATTATAGCTTTTTTAGTAAAAATACCTATATATTTTTTACATTTATGATTACCAAAAGCTCATGTTGAGGCTCCTGTATCTGGATCAATAATTTTAGCTGGAATTATGTTAAAATTAGGAGGTTATGGTTTAATTCGAGTAATAATTTTATTTCAAGAATTAGGTTTAAAATATAATATTATTTGGATTACAATTAGATTAGTTGGTGGATTTTATATTAGATTAAAATGTTTTTGTCAAGTTGATATTAAATCTTTAATTGCTTATTCTTCGGTAGCTCATATAAGAATAGTAATTGGTGGTATTATAACGATAAATTATTGAGGATTTATTGGATCTTATATTTTAATGATTGGTCATGGTTTATGTTCTTCTGGTATATTTTGTTTGGCAAATATTAATTATGAACGTTTACATAGACGAAGATTATTTATTAATAAAGGAATAATAATATTTATGCCTTCAATAAGTTTATGATGATTTTTAATTATATCTTCTAATATAGCAGCTCCTCCATCTTTAAATTTAATAGGAGAAATTAGATTAATTAATAGAATATTAAGTTGATCTTGATTTTCTATATTTATATTAATATTTATTTCATTTTTTAGAGCTGGTTATAGTTTATATTTATATTCTTATGTTCAACATGGAAAATATTATTTAGGGATTTATAGATTTTATACTGGTGTTTCTCGAGAGTATTTATTATTAATATTACATTGATTTCCTTTAAATATTTTAATTTTAAAAATTGATTATGTAATAATTTATTTTTAATTTAAATAATTTAATTAAAATATTGATTTGTGGTATCAAAAATATGATTTGTATCATTTTAAATTATTTATAAAAATTCAATTTGTTTTTTAAGATTTTTTTTTTTATTTTTTATAAGAATAGTAAATTTTTTTATAATAATTTATTTTATTATAAATAATATAGTAATTTTTTTAGAATGAGAATTAATTTCATTTAGATCAATAAATATTGTTATAAGAATTTTATTAGATTGAATATCTTTATTATTTATAATGTTTGTTATATTAATTTCTTCTGTTGTAATTTATTATAGAAAAAGATATATATCTTCGGAAATAAATTTAAATCGTTTTATTATTTTAGTTTTATTATTTGTATTTTCAATAATTTTATTAATTATTAGTCCTAATATTATTAGAATTTTATTAGGTTGAGATGGATTGGGCTTAGTTTCTTATTGTTTAGTAATTTATTATCAAAATATTAAATCTTATAATGCAGGGATATTAACAGCTTTATCTAATCGTATTGGAGATGTTTTTATTTTAATAGTAATTTCTTGAATAATAAATTATGGAAGATGAAATTATTTATTTTATTTAAATTTTATAAAAAATGATTTTTATATATTTATAGTTAGTAGAATAATTATTATTGCTGCAATAACTAAAAGAGCTCAAATTCCTTTTAGATCTTGATTACCAGCTGCTATAGCAGCTCCTACTCCAGTTTCAGCTTTAGTTCATTCATCAACTTTAGTTACTGCGGGAGTTTATTTATTAATTCGATTTAATTTATTATTAATTGATACATTATTTATAAAATTATTAATATTATTATCAGGTTTAACAATATTTATAGCTGGAATTTCTGCTAATTATGAATTTGATTTAAAAAAAATTATTGCTTTATCTACTTTAAGTCAATTAGGTTTAATAATAAGAATTTTAAGTATAGGATTACCAGATTTAGCTTTTTTTCATTTATTAACTCATGCTATATTTAAAGCTTTATTATTTATGTGTGCTGGAGTAATTATTCATATAATGTTAGATATTCAAGATATTCGTTTTATAGGGGGTATTAGTAATTATATTCCTTTAACTTCTTTATGTATAAATATTTCTAATATAGCATTATGTGGAATTCCTTTTTTAGCAGGATTTTATTCTAAGGATTTAATTTTAGAAATAGTTAGTTTGAGAAATTTAAATTTTTTTATTTTTTTATTATATTATTTATCTACAGGATTAACAATATTTTATAGTTTTCGTTTAATAATATATTTAATAATTAATAATTTTAATTTATTAAGTTTATATAATTTGTATGATGAAGATTTTATTATATTAAAAAGAATATTTATTTTATTATTTATAAGAGTAATTAGTGGAAGATTTTTAATATGAATTGTATTTCCTTACCCTTATATAATTTATTTGCCTTTTAATTTAAAAATAATAGTTATTTATGTTAGAATTTTAGGATTATTAATAGGTTACTTAATTAGAAATATAAATTTTTATTCATTAAATAAATTTTTAAAATTATATGAGATTAGAAGTTTTTTATGTATAATATGATTTTTACCTAATTTATCTACTTATGGATTAAATTATTATTTTTTAAATTTAGGTCAAGTTTTAAGAAAAAATATTGATATAGGTTGAAGAGAGTTATATAGAGGTCAAGGAATATTTATAATTATAAAAAAATATTCAATTTTTTATAATTTTTTTCAAATAAATAATTATAAAATTTATTTATTTAGATTTATTTTATGAATAATAATTTTTTTTTTTATAATAATATTATATTATTTAAATAGCTTATATAACAGAGTATAATATTGAAGATATTAGGGAGATTAATTAATCTTTAAATATTTATAAAAAAGAATTTTTTATTTTTACAATGAAAATGTAATGTTTTTATTAAACTATATAAATTTGTAATTAAGAAATATTAATGGAATTAAACCACTAAAAATTAAGTTAGCAGCTTAATTTTAAACTTTATATTTCTATGATATTTAATTGGAATTTTTATTCAATTTTATCATTAACAGTGATATACCTCTATTTGGTTTCAATTAATTAATAAATAAGGAGTTTTAAAACTCTATCTTTTAAGTCGAAATTAAATGCAATATTGCTTCTTATTTATAAGATAAATTGAAATTCAATATTTTTTGAATGCAAATCAAAAGTTTTTTTTAAACTATAATCCTTAATTAGTTCAATTAAGTATATTTTGATTTCATTCATGAAATAATCCTAATAATAAAATTAAAATAAAAAAAAATCTAATTTTAGTTCAAATAATAAAATTTGTTAATTTAAATAAATTAATAATTGGAAAAATTAATGCAATTTCTACATCAAAAATTAAAAAGATTACAGTAATTAAAAAAAAATGTAAGGAAAAAGGAATTCGAGCTGAAGATTTAGGATCAAATCCACATTCAAATGGGGAACATTTTTCTCGATCGGAAAAAGATTTTTTTGATAAGATAATTGATAAAAATATTATAATATTTGAAATTAATATAATAATAATTGATATGTATGTAATTAATAATATTATTTATATTAAAATTATTAAACTTTTTGATTGGAAGTCAAATATACTAAATATATTATATAAATAATTAATTTCCTCATCAATAGATAGAAATATAAAGAAATAATCATACAACATCTACAAAATGTCAATATCAAGCTGCAGCTTCAAATCCAAAGTGATGATTATTTGAAAAATGGTTGTTAATATGACGAATTAAACAAATTAATAAAAAAATTGTTCCAATTATAACATGTAATCCATGAAATCCAGTTGTTAAAAAAAAAGTTGATCCATAAATTCTATCTGCAATAGTGAAAGGTGCTTCTAAATATTCATAAGCTTGAAGTATAGTGAAATAAATTCCTAAAATAATTGTAAAAAACAATCTTTGAGTTGTTTGTGAATAGTTGTTTATTATTATAGAATGATGAGCTCATGTTACTGTAATTCCTGATGTAATTAAAATAATTGTATTTAATAATGGAATTTGAAAAGGATTAAATGTTATAATTCTTGAAGGAGGTCATATAGCTCCAATTTCAATGTTAGGGGAAAGTCTTCTATGAAAAAAAGCTCAAAAAAATGAGATAAAAAAAAAAATTTCTGAAATAATAAATAAAATTATTCCTCAGCGTAATCCTTTAGTTACTAAAATAGTATGTTTTCCTTGAAGAGTTCCTTCTCGACATACATCTCGTCATCATTGATATATTGTTAAAATAATGATAATATATCCAATAATTAATAAATTTATGTTAAAATTATGAAATCATTTTACTATTCCTGTTACTAATGTTAAAACTCCAATAGCACCTGTTAAAGGTCAAGGTCTATAATCAACTAAATGATATGGGTGATTAAAGTTATTTTTCATTAATTTACTTCTCTAGAATATAAAGTTCTTAAAATAGCAATTACATAGGATTGAATAACCGCAACTGCTGATTCTAAAATTAATAATAAAATTTGAATAATTACTAATAAAATTAAAAAATATATTGGTAAATTAGGTCCAGTACCTCTAAGTAAAGTTATTAATAAATGTCCCGCAATTATATTAGCTGTTAATCGTACTGCTAAAGTTCCAGGTCGAATAATATTTCTAATAGTTTCAATTAATACTATAAATGGTATTAAAATACCTGGAGTTCCTTGAGGAATTATATGAATAAATATGTGTTGAGTATTATTAATTCATCCATAAAATATAAAACTTAATCATAATGGTAGAGAAATTGATAATGATAAAGTTAAATGACTAGTTCTAGTAAAAATATAAGGAAATAATCCTAAAAAATTATTAAATAAAATAAATGTAAATATTGAAATAAAAATGAAAGTTGATCCATTAGAATTTTTTCCTAGTAAAGTTTTAAATTCTTTATGAAGTTTATTTAAAATAAAATTTCAAAAGATAAAATGTCGATTAGGAATTAATCAAAATGAATAAGGAATAAATATTAATCCGATAAAAGTTCTAATTCAATTTAATGATAAAAAAAAAATATTTGTGGAAGGATCAAAAATTGAAAATAAATTAGTTATCATTTTCATAATAAGTTTTTATTTTTTTTTAAAAAAATATTATTTTTATTATTTTTAATATTATAGATATAATAATTTATAATATTAAAAATAATAAAAATACAAATGAAAAAAATAAAAGATATTATTCAATTAATTGGTATTATTTGAGGTATAAAAGAATATTATAATAATAATAATTTAAATTTGACATATTTATGTTATAAATTTAACTAATTCTTTATATCATTAGAAGTAATTGCTAATTTACTATTAAATGGTTTAAGAGACCAATACTTGCTTTCAGTCATCTAATGAAGAATAGTTATTAATTCAATTAATGAAATTTTTAATTGAAATTCTTTCAATTACAATTGGTATAAATCTATGATTTGCTCCACAAATTTCAGAACATTGTCCAAAAAAAATTCCTGGTCGGTTAATAAAAAAATTTGTTTGATTTAATCGACCAGGATTAGCGTCTACTTTTACTCCTAAAGATGGAATAGTTCAAGAGTGAATTACATCTGTTGCAGTAACTAAAATTCGAATTTGATTATTTATTGGTAAAATAATTCGATTATCAACATCTAATAATCGGAAGTTATTTTTATTTATTTCATTTATTGGTGTTATATAAGAATCAAATTCAATATTATTAAAATCTGAATATTCATATCTTCAATATCATTGATGTCCAATAGATTTTAAGGTAATTAAAGGATTATTAAGCTCATCTAAAAGGTATAATAAACGTAATGATGGTAATGCAATAAAAATTAATGTTATAGCAGGTAAAATTGTTCAAATTAATTCAATTATTTGTCCTTCTAGTAAAAATCGATTAATATATTTATTAAAAAATAAACTTAATATTAAATATCCTACTAAAATGGTAATTATAATAAGAATTACTAAAGTATGATCATGAAAAAAAATAATTTGTTCTATTAATGGTGAAGCTCCGTTTTGAAAATTAAAATTTGATCATGTTGCCATTTCTAAAAAAAGGATAATCCTTTATAAATGGGGTTTAAATCCATTACATATAATCTGCCATATTAGAAGTTTCTTAAAATTGGTAGTTCATTATATGAATGTTCTGCAGGGGGTAAATTTTGATATCATTCAATTGAAGATGATAAATTTAATGAAAATAAAATTATTCGTTGATTGATTATTGATTCTCAAATAATAATTAAAATTAATATTACTGCTAATAAAGAAATATAAGATCCTAATGATGAGATAATATTTCATGAAATATAAGAGTCAGGATAATCAGAATAACGACGTGGTATACCAGCTAATCCTAAAAAATGTTGAGGAAAAAAAGTTAAATTTACTCCAATAAATATTGTAAAAAATTGAATTTTTAAGAAAAAAGGATTAAGAGTTAATCCTGTAAATAATGGATATCAATGAATAAATCCTCCTATAATTGCAAAAACTGCTCCTATTGAAAGAACATAATGAAAATGAGCTACAACATAATAAGTATCATGTAAAGCTACATCAATTGATGAATTAGCTAAAATTACTCCAGTTAATCCTCCTACAGTAAATAAAAATACAAATCCTAATCTTCATAAAATTGAAGGACTATAATTAATTTGAGTTCCATGAAAAGTCGCTAATCAACTAAAAATTTTAATTCCAGTTGGTACTGCAATAATTATAGTTGCAGATGTAAAATAAGCTCGTGTATCAATATCTATACCTACTGTGAATATATGATGGGCTCAAACAACAAATCCTAATAATCCAATTGCTATTATAGCATAAATTATTCCTAAAGATCCAAAAGTTTCTTTTTTTCCTCTTTCTTGTGAGATAATATGTGAAATTATTCCAAATCCTGGTAAAATTAAAATATAAACTTCAGGATGACCAAAAAATCAAAATAAATGTTGATATAAAATAGGATCTCCTCCTCCTGCAGGGTCAAAAAAAGAAGTATTTAAATTACGATCAGTTAAAAGTATAGTGATAGCACCTGCTAAAACTGGTAAAGAAAGAAGTAATAATAATGCAGTAATACCAACAGCTCAAACTAATAAAGGTATTTGATCAAAAGATAATCCATTAATTCGTATATTAATAATTGTTGTAATAAAATTAATAGCTCCTAAAATAGAAGAAATTCCAGCTAAATGTAGTGAAAAAATAGCTAAATCTACAGATCTTCCTCTATGGGCAATATTTGATGAAAGGGGGGGGTACACCGTTCATCCTGTTCCAGCTCCATTTTCTACAATTCTACTAGAAATTAGTAGAGTTAGTGAGGGGGGGAGTAATCAAAATCTTATATTATTTATTCGTGGGAAAGCTATATCTGGAGCTCCTAATATTAAAGGAATTAATCAATTTCCAAATCCTCCAATTATAATAGGTATCACTATAAAAAAAATTATAATGAATGCATGAGCTGTTACAATAGTATTATAAATTTGATCATCTCCGATTAATGATCCTGGATTTCCTAATTCAGCTCGAATTAATAATCTTAAAGATGTTCCTACTATTCCTGCTCAGATTCCAAAAATAAAATATAATGTACCAATATCTTTATGATTTGTTGAATAAATTCATTTTCGCATGAATTAATAAAATGGCTGAGGTTAAAAGCGATAAATTGTAAATTTATTAACAAGAAAAAAATTCTTTTTTATTAATATAAATTTAATTTTTAAAGTCTTATATTCAAAATAATGATATAAAATTGCAAATTTTAAGGTATAAAAAATTATTAAGGCTTAAAGATGTATTCTTTATAAATAATTTTGAAGACTATTAGTTTATTTTAACTTAAAACCTTAATCTTATATTATTTATAAATAAAAAAAAGTTCTTAAAATTATACCAAAAGTAGAAATTATTGAAAAAATATTAATAAAATTAATTAATTTATTTTTAATAAAAATTTTTATTCATTTTAATTTAATAAAATTAAATAAAAAAGATGAGTATAAAATTCGAATATAAAAAAATAATATAATTAATCTTATTATAATAAGAATAAAAGTTATAAAAAAGAAATTATTGTTTATTAAAAAATTAATAATAATTCATTTTGGTAAAAATCCAATAAAAGGAGGTAAACCTCCTAATGATAAAAAATTAATTAATAATGATAATTTAATTATATAATTAATATTATTTAAAAATAATTGGTTAATGAAAAATATATTTATTATATGAAATAATAAACATATAATTGAAATTAAAAAAGAATAAAATCTAAAATAAAATATTCATAAATTTTCACTAATTATAATAGAAGATAATATTCATCTTAAATTATTGATTGAAGAAAAGGCTATTAGTTTACGTAATGAGGTTTGATTTAATCCTCCAATAGCTCCAATGATAGCATTAAAAATAATAATAATAATAATAAAATTTTTACAAAAATAATAAGATAATAAAATAATTGGTGTAATTTTTTGTCAAGTTATTAAAATGAAATTATTTAATCAAGATAATCCTTCTACAATATTAGGAAATCAAAAATGAAAAGGAGTTGATCCTATTTTTATTAATAAGGAAGAATTAATTATAATTGAAATAAAATTATTTATTTCAAAATTTTTTATAATAATTATTTTAAAAATAATTCAAAATAATAAATTAATAGATGCAATAGATTGAACTAGAAAATATTTTAAGGAGGCTTCAGAAGATAAAATATTATTTGATTTACTAATTAGGGGGGTAAATCTTAATAAATTAATCTCTAAACCAATTCAACAACCAAATCATGAATTTGAAGAAATTGAAATTAATGTACTGAAAAAAAGAGTAAAAAAAAAAAATATTTTGTTAGAGTTTAATGTTAAATAAATTTAAAATAAAGAAATAATTCTTATTAAAATAAAAATATTTTATATTATATTTTAGTGTATGATGCACAATAATTTTTGATATTATAAGATATAGTTTAATTCTATAAAATATAATAAAGGTAGAAATCTACTTAATTTATCCTATCAGAATAATCCTTTAATCAGGCACTTTATTTTTAAAAAAAAGGATTTCCTTTATATTTGAGGTATGAACCCAAAAGCTTAATTTAGCTTATTTTTAA